GCAAGAGACAAAAAAACGGGGAGTCAAAGCAAGATTTCTCTGCTACCCTCTATCAATATCAATATCAAAATCACTAACAAATCATAAAAAGAAAATAGATTCGAAAGACATCAAAAGAAGGTTGGATCAGACTACTTGTCTTCTTGTAGTTGGATCTCCAAGTTTTTGGAAGGTTCCAAATTCTACTTGAGCATCCAAATCTGGGTCAATCCCAGCAAAAACATCTCTGAACAGGGTTCTAGCACCATGCCAAATGTGTCCGAAGAAGAAGAGCAAAGCAAATGAAGCATGTCCAAAAGTAAACCAACCCCTTGGACTGCTACGAAAAACACCGTCGGATTTCAAAGTAGCACGATCTAATTCAAAAATTTCACCCAATTGAGCGCGTCTAGCATATTTTTTCACAGTCGCAGGGTCATTATAACTGACTCCATTGAGTTCGCCACCGTAGAACTCAACAGTTACACCGACTTGTTCGACACTATACTTCGATTCGGCTCTTCGAAAAGGAACATCCGCTCGAACAATCCCGGCTCCATCTACCAAAACGACCGGAAATGTTTCAAAAAAAGTGGGCATACGACGTACAAAAAGTTCACGACCTTCTTTATCTCTAAAGATAGGATGTCCTAACCATCCAACCGCTATTCCATCCCCGTTATCCATTGAACCCGCCCTGAATAATCCCCCTTTTGCCGGATTATTGCCGATGTAATCATAAAAGGCTAATTTTTCAGGAATTTTAGACCAAGCTTCTGATAAACTTTGATTTTCGGCTAACCCCGCACTAATTCGTCGATATATCTCTTGTTGGAAGTACCCCTGATCCCATTGATAACGAGTCGGTCCAAACAATTCGATCGGGGTAGTTGCTGAACCATACCACATAGTTCCGGCAACAACAAAAGCTGCAAAAAAGACAGCAGCGATACTACTGGAAAGGACAGTTTCGATATTACCCATGCGCAATCCCTTGTATAGACGTTGGGGTGGTCGAACGCTAAGATGGAATAGGCCTGCTAATATGCCCAATGTCCCAGCCGCAATATGATGAGAGGCTATTCCTCCCGGAACAAAAGGATCGAAACCTTCCACGCCCCACGCTGGATTTACCGGTTGTACTTTTCCAGTTAGTCCATAAGGATCGGACACCCATATTCCCGGACCATACAAGCCTGTTACATGAAATGCACCAAAACCAAAGCAAGCCACCCCCGCGAGAAATAAATGAATTCCAAAGATCTTGGGCAAATCCAACGAAGGTTTTCCTGTACGTTCATCAGTAAATATTTCTAGATCCCAATACACCCAATGCCAGATAGCTGCTAAAAAGCACAAGCCCGAAAACACAATATGCGCTCCGGCGACACCTTCGTAACTCCAAATACCCGGAGATATTATAGTCCCTCCTGTGATACCCCAGCCACCCCATGAATTGATTATTCCTAAACGCGTCATGAAGGGTATGACAAACATACCCTGTCTCCACATTGGATCCAGAACGGGGTCAGAAGGATCAAAAACTGCTAATTCATACAGAGCCATCGAACCGGCCCACCCAGCAACCAGAGCTGTATGCATTATATGAACAGCAAGCAACCGGCCGGGATCATTCAATACGATAGTATGAACACGATACCAAGGCAAACCCATGAAAATACCCCTTTATCAAAGAAAAAAGACACTACGCAACTTTATTGCATTGGACACGACTATACTCTGCCAATGTTACGCCCCCCGAGGAGAGGGCGATTAGTTCAGAGCAAGGGTTCATAATTTGTTTGATTCTATTAGCAATAATGGAACAATTCCGTTCGTAGGAAAAAAGAGAAGCAGATTTATTCTATACTCGATAAGTACCAATACGCAATGGGCCGCTTGATGCCTTTTCTATAAACGAATGTGACCATCCTTGTTCATGATTACAGGGGGCTAGTTATAAGAATTGATCTTATTCATTCTGTCTTTCTTTATGCATTTTTGATAAAGAACAATATTATAAAAACAATAAACCCCTTCTTACGTTTTCACATCTAAAGTCTAGTATTTTTTTTTTTATTTTTTCTTTCATTTAATGCCCGTTGGTGTTCCAAAACTACCTTATGATATTTCTGACGACGAAGACGACGAAGACGAGGAAGTAACTTGGGTTGACTTATAGTGCGACTTGGCAGATCTATTGGGTCATATGGGCTTTCCCCCTTCTCTTCCCGATCAAGAGATCCTCTATTTCGCCCAAAAAAGATGAATTGGATCATCAAAAATTTGGAGCGTGAAGTGCAATTAGATCCTTTTTTTAAGGGGATTCAAATTACTATTATCAATTCAAATAATTTATGGCTGGCTCGGTTGGACTAAGAAATTCAAATATCCAGACTTCGTTTAAAAAAACCAATTGGTAATATATCTACCATTACTCCTTATAAAGGGATTCCTCTATTCTAAAGAAATCTTCTTTGGAAATAGAAGTGATTTTAAACTGTTCTCTTAATCAATCGAGTAATATGTATAAAGACCTCAAATATTTGCCGGACTGTACGGATTGAGAAAAAAGAAGTGGTAAGGGGAGTATTTGTCCTATATGTGCAAATCGAAGGCGGGCAGATCTTTACCCGGAGTAGAGTATAAACCTAAAAAGAGTAAGATAAAAGAGGCCCAGTTTGGAACAAGAAAAGGACATCGTGATTTGGATTGGATCGCGATGAAAGAATACATCAATGAAAAGTGAATTCGATCCGGTTAATGAATTCTTTTTTCTAAGGAAAGGAATCAAAACTCATCTTTATTGAAAAATCGAAGAAAAATTAGGAGTCAGTAAAGAGCATGCTCTGAAATCCGAAAGAGGGTTGGAATATACACATTGATTTTTTTGCAAATTTTTTGAACCGTATGCGCCAAACGGCGCCTGTACGGTTCCTACGAAATACAATTTTAACCTAATCGACCGACTTTATCGAGAAAGAGCACTTTTTTTATTCAAAGACCTTAGTCCCGAGACGGCAAATCACATTGTCGGTCTTATGATATTTCTGAATATCGACGATTGTAACCAAGAGCAATTTTTATTTATAAACTCTACGGGTGGAGGAGTAATGTATGGGCTATCTGTCCATAATGCGATAAATTTTGTGATACCAGATGTACATACACTCTGTCTGGGAGTAGCCGCTTCAATGGCAGCTTTTATCCTGGCCGGAGGCTCACCGACTAAACGTATAGCATTCCCTAACGCTTGGCGCCAATGAGGTTTTGAAAGAAAAAAGACGACTATGCCTTCGCCATATGAAAAATGAATCTCCATATAAAATATGAATAAAAAAGTAATAATAGCATGGCACTTTGAATTCGATATACAAAAGTTTTTTTCAAAGCATTAGATTTTTTATCGAGAGAGTAGTATGAGATAAAAGATATTTCCGATGTGTTCTTATCTATCGGCAGTGCAGTTCAGCGTCACAAACTTTTTTTCGCACGGCAGATCTCTTAATAATATTTATGTTCTGAACTAGTGAAAAAAAATTCTTTTTTCCTTATTTTCCTTAGGTTATTTAATCAAATAAAAAGCAACTTTGGGATTGCTTAATCATAGACAAAAAAGAAATATAGAAAGCAACGGAGCCATCATAGTAGTTTTTAACTCCCACGAAAGGAAGGGTGGTAATTTGATCATTTTCCGAGCGGGGTCTAATCAATCCTATTTTTCTCTTTCGTTAGGGGGGCGTAAGGATCAATTTTATTCTAGAGCCGTATGCAATGCATAGAAAGATGCCTGTACGGTTGTGCAATTCTATCTTTTTTCGTGCTATTCTTTTCTCTTTCTTTTATCTTCCCTTCATCATGTGCAATAGAAAAACTTTTGATTTTGTTATATCATCAGGGTAATGATCCACCAACCTGCTAGTACTTTTATTCAAGGCTACATGGAAGAGGTAATCGCGGACACAGATTTGGTGCTAAAACTACGTGAAGAGATCACAAACTTTTTTGTCCAAAAATCGCACAAACCTTTCTGGATGGTCTTCGAAGACATGGAAAGAGATGCTTTTCTGTCACCAGAAGAAGCCAAAGCTTATGGAATTGTTGATTCTATAGGGCTTGACGGGCTTGGATGGGGTGCAAGCCGTAAATGATACTAGCCTGTATTTCGCGCAAATCCCTAATTTTAGATTACCGCTACCGACCGAGTTGACTCGAAATAATCCGGTTAGGATGGATCTAAACCATCCAATTATATCTATATCTATGATTCAACATGCCAACTATTAAACAACTTATTAGAAAGACAAGACAGCCAATCAGAAATGTTACAAAATCGCCCGCTCTTAAGAGATGCCCTCAACGTCGAGGAACGTGTACTAGGTTGTATGTGCGACTCGTTCAGATCATGAGCTAGAACAAAGGAAAGCGAACAAGTTTCCAGTATCAAAGGTCAGTACCGGTGAATAGGCTGGAACGAAAAAATGAACTCTATTTACTATCTAAAAAACGAAAATGGGTCATATGCCTTTCATTGTGTAGGAAATTTATGGTTTCCCTTGGTGTAAATTCAATCACCTCAATTTAAGAATTCTCCATTGGTAGCAAATGCTTATCCATTAAGCGGAGGAACTCTTGGTTTCAATTTAAAAGATTAGGCCATCCTCTTGCAAGAACGGACTAACAAGGTCAGCTATCCAGCTAACCCTCATAATTAAATACCGTTACTGTATAGGTAGATCTCGTTGTGAAGACCTAGTTACTGGATAATTCATGGGTAGAGCTAAAGAATGTGAACTATACAAGTTCCCAATAGCATTAATTAAATGAAGTTAAAGGCTCCGGTGTATAGAGAAGACCTCACCGTTTAAGAAGTAACCATAGAAACGATGGAATCCACTATTGCTTTAGAATTTATATTTCTTATTATCTTTTTAATACCTAGTAGAATCCAATTTCAAATTGTGAGGTAAAACAAAGGTCTCGAAAAAATAAAAAATCGTGGTCGGGAAGGTTATCGTAGCCAAAGCCATTGGAATTTTGAGTTTATACATTGGAAAAACTCATTGGGTTATTAATAGACTAGGAGGAGGAAAAAGAATAACTGCAAGAACGGAAATCAATTAGTTATTCGACAAAGTTTGATTTATGCATATTCAATGACCAGAACTAGACGGGGATATATAGCTCGGAGACGTAGAAGAAAAGCACGTTCATTTATATCAAGCTTTCGGGGAGGTCTTTTAAAGACTCAACACGACATAAGAGCTTTGGCTTCGTCTCATCGGGATGGGAATGGGCAAAAAAGAAATTTTCGTCGTTTGTGGATCACTCGAATCAATTCCGAAATTCGTGACGGGTGGGTATATTCTAACTATAGTAAATTCATCCATGATCTATACAAGAGACAGTTGCTTCTTAATCGTAAAATACTTGCGCAAATAGCTATAGCAAATAAAAACTGTCTTTATCTAATTTCCAATGAAATCATAAAAAAAGTAAATTGGAGGGAATCTGCCGGAGTAATTTAAACGGAGTTCCCCGGAGAATGACCTCCGGGAAAGTAGAGTCAAAATGAATCAAAAAAGAAATAAATAGGACTCAACACTTTCAATCAACAATTTGGAGTTTGACTTCTGAATCCGATTTTTGATTTGTTTTTGTCTTACGAAACGAGAAGCAAAGCCGGTCTGGATTGTCGGATTTTTGCACAAAGCATCAATCTGCGTTTGAGTTCGGGTGTGAATTTTCATTCAAGTGACGAAAGAGTAAGCCTATTTTTTTTGTCTCTCACGGTCGACTTATATTTCTTTGTGTCTCTCACAGTCGACTTATATTTCTTTCTGTTTGACTTATATTTCTTTCGGACTCGCGCGGTCGACTTGTTTCTTTGACCTTGTTTCTCATTAGTAATAAAAGGTAACGAAGATAAAATACGAGCTTGTTTTATAGCAAGAGTCATTAATCGTTGTTGTTTCAAGGTCAATTTATTTACTCGTCTAGATAATATTTTTCCTTGCTCACTAATAAATCGACCAATTAAACTCGTGTTTCTATAATCAATTCGATCCCCTGATTGGATCGGGGGCAAACGCCTACGAAAAGATCGCTTGGATTTACGCAAAGGTCGCTTGTATTTACGCAAAGGTCGCTTGGATTTAAGCAAAGGTCGCTTGGATTTATCCATGGTTTGTTTAATTTATTTCTTTAAACCGAAAATCCTATTTCGGTTGGATCTAGAAAATGAATTAGAATACATAAAAACAATAGGATTTTCTTTCTATTCAAATTATCTTAGCGATAATTAGCATAGCATTTTTCCTCCTCCTGGGGAGGGTGCAAGTGCTCGGTTTGAGCTATTTCGTTATCTCCCCATGAATCGTATGTTTGTAACAATATGGACAGAATTTTCTCAATTCCAATCGATTAGGCGTATTGTGCCGATTCTTTTGAGTCATATATCTGGAAATGCCTTTTGATGCCTTATTAACAACCTTTCGAACACAAGTAGTACATTCTAAAATAACTGTTATTCGGATATCCTTACCCTTGGCCATGAACCTCCTTTGTATTTTTTATTTACTCAACGCTTTTCCTTTCGATTCGAAATGAAGAAGAAAGAAAAAGTAGAAGTTGCTAACTTGAACTCACATTATGAAAAATTTTGCTACAATCAATATATTCAAATAAGCTCCAAAGATTTCGAAACGATATTTCAAAGCACAGTACACGATTTCGTTTAAGTATCTTGTATAATTCTTCGCTAGACCCACATTTTATAGTCTACTTCCATTCCTCTATTATTCTATTATTCGAATTGGAATCCGAATCCCACAGCCGTTGAATCCACTTTTCTTCTTTCTCTTTCCTCCCTTATTATAAAAATCAGAAAAATATAGAGAAAAGAGAAATAGAGAAAAGAAAAATAGAGGGGGAGACTTGATTAGTGACCGATATTTCATTGTAGTTCTAATCTTCTTTATTCCTTTCCACGTCACTAACTAGAATGAAAAAAAGGGGAATGTCAACGCATCCGGGAAAAAACGATTAATCTCTATCAATAGACCTGCTAAAGACGCGAACCATAGCGCACTTAGTACCGGTGCCACGGAAAGATATGTTTTTAGATCTCGCATTGAAAACCCCCTTCATTTTATTGTAATACATAATTATAATACATATATGATCAGATGCATAGGTAGTTAACGACCACTTTTAATTGTACTAGAATTGTCCGCGGAATTTCGAATTCAAATTGACATGTACAATGATCCCGTAACTATTTCCAGATTTTTCTTAAAAGATAAGATAAAAACGTCCTTTTCGTCTCGAGTATTCCCCCAAAATAGTCATTGAATTTTCCGACAGATTCGGTTCCATTTTTCAAATGGATAAAAATTTTTTATGAATCTTAATGCATATTATATGTTAAATGAGACCAAAAGGACGAAATGGACAGATAAATTCTATAATATAGAATCGATAGACGAAAAAACGATGTGGAAAACAAGATAGGAATTCTCT